TGAACTCCTAATTTTCTTCTGACTCATCAATCAGATAATTTTTGATGAGATAACTGTCAAGGAGCAGGGGTCTTTCGCTACCAGTTGTTCTACTGATCTATCTCTCCGTTCTATCAACGAATCTTATTCTTGGATTTCATTCGTGATATGATATTGAGAAAAGATTAATAAATATCTCTATGGATTCTCCCAATTTCATTTAGGGTATACTAAACGACTACGGTATCATATATTATATTATATTACCGTATCATATATATTATATTATATATAATGAAACTCAATTTCTTTCCTTTATTTGATTGTTTTTTCTTTCTTATTGTTTTCTTTAGCTTAGTTATATTTCCTTCGGATGAATCTAAAATACCAGACTATACCTTTCCCCATTTCGCGGGTAGAAGAAAAAAGGGGGATTTTGGATATATCCTTCTTTACTCCGGCAGAAAAAAAAAAAGGGGGGGGGGGTATTCCCAATATCTTTTGTCCCTGCCCTTAAAACCCTTAAAAGGAAATGGAATTAAAAAGTAAGTGGGGACTGGAAATGAAAATCCCGTTCTCGCATTCGTTCTCCATTACATTGGTGGAACAAAAATATCTGATGTATCCATATGGAAATATTTGATACATGAAGTCATGTGACCCAATATCCATATATAAGTCCTATATGGATATAAACCGATCCTTTTGTGGAACCAAAAAAAGATATTAAAAAAAAAAGATTGTTCTTATGACTCGGAATAAACATTTCTTTGTGGAGGAAAGGAATGGGCTATTTATTCCTATGGGTCATCTAGGAACAAGAAGATTCAATCGGAAATATCGACAAATTCTTGCGTGGTCCAAGGAAATAAAAAAGGCCCGGCTTCCACAATTTAATCTCTATTGAAATAGAATATTTTTTAATATCAGAATAGCTGATATAGTCACCATTCAATGGGTCAGGTCCACTTACTTTTTCTTTTATTGATTTCTAAATTTTCCGATCGGTTTTATTGGAACAATGGAGAAGTAGGAATGTTTTGTTTGCTGATTCATAATCCGAATTGGATATCTAAAATATATATGATATGTACCAGGACAAAAAAAAATAGGAATAATTAAAAATGAGGAGAAGTATATCCTGTAATGACAACCTGTAGCTTCATGGAAAAAGCCCCTTATCGGATTTGAACCGATGACTTACGCCTTACCATGGCGTTACTCTACCACTGAGTTAAAAGGGCCCGCTTTATTCAATTCAGGAGGAATCCACTCGCTGCTATGAGTCTACTACATGATCTATGTATTTACTATACATACATATATACATGTATACATAGGGATTTACTGCGGAACAATAAATTTGATTTACCATTTACCTATACCTATAAGATTCTATGGAAATAAAATGATTATTTATATTATAATTATATTTCTTTTGTTTTGTATATTTGAAAAATAGCAATGGTAATGCAATGAATTCTTTCAGGGCCGGCCTATACTAATTGCTTTGCTTTTATTGACCCGTCCGGACGATATTCACTTGATTGATACATGTACCAATCTGACATCGATTCAAAATATAATATTTCATCAAATCCCTTCCCAGATTTACCAGTTCTACATCATCTTTTTGAATCGATCAAAAAAAAACATTCTATCGTTTTTAAATTCCCTGGCTTAGTATTAGTGTGAGATAAAGATAGGTTATATCCCATCTTAATGATGAGTGAGTCGATTAGTAAAAATGGAAGAAGGGTTTGACTTACCTTTTCTGTCTGTCGACCAAATCATTTCCTGAAGGGATTCCATACTTCGTTATTCGTTATATATATATATATATAGGATATAGGACGGGATGGTTCATGAATGAAAATCCAAAATTCTATGGAATCGTAGAAGCAGGAAAGATTTTTTGGATCTAGTCATCCCATTATACATTACATTATATTGACAATTCCAAAAAACTGCTCATACTATGAGCATAGTAGGATGGCGGTCGGGCAGGTATGCCCCTATCGTCTAGTGGTTCAGGACATCTCTCTTTCAAGGAGGCAGCGGGGATTCGACTTCCCCTGGGGGTAGGGTACTACGAAAGGAAGTTAATCATGGATTATCAAGAAGCCTAGAATTTTTCTTCCTGGGTCGATGCCCGAGCGGTTAATGGGGACGGACTGTAAATTCGTTGGCGATATGTCTACGCTGGTTCAAATCCAGCTCGGCCCACTAATTAGTAATTAGCCGATCCATGATAACCAAATTTGTCTTCCAGAAATGCCCATTATTTATAATGCCATGCCCCATATATTCTAAGTATTCTAAGGATATACAGGAATAAAGTATATAGGGATAAAGGGTCCTTTTTTTCTACAATACCCCTGGGTTTTGGGTTTCTTTCCTATTTCTCACATCTTCTGATCTGTATAAAGATCTGGATTCCCAACTTGTTGCAAAGGTAGTAAAGAAAAGAAAAAAAGAGTCATTTTTCCATTTTTAAATGGATTATCAATATATTGGCAGGATTACCATACCAGTAATCCGTGTCATTCGGACTCTAGTCCGTATCCATGTGGATATCAGTATATCAGTCGTGTTTCTGTTACAACACAATAATATTTCTCATAAATAGAAACGAAACGAATGAAAGCATAAGAATACATATATGCATTCTGTATACCTCACCCCGGGATTGTAGTTCAATTGGTCAGAGCACCGCCCTGTCAAGGCGGAAGCTGCGGGTTCGAGCCCCGTCAGTCCCGACCTCGGATCCGGATGAATCCATCAATTCATCTCCCCTTTTTCTGTGAGGAGGGGGACCCGATACAGGTCGGACAAAGACGGGAATTTCTATTATTTGAACTAGTACTGATTGCTGGTGGAGAGGCATACGTAGTCGGAGGTATCGCCATACTGGGGATTCCAAGAGAGACCCACTGGTTTGGAGAGACCCACTGGTTTGACTTTTTCAATTGCTTCTGATCCATCAAATGGAATAGGGTACAGAGTACCCCTATGTTTCCAGGGAGTACATATACAAATTGTACTCGTTTATTCTACGATACACAGTTAACTAACTTAGTGACATAGTTACCCGGGCAGCAGAGTACTATTAAACCTACTCCCTTTTGTTTTCGAGATACGATTTTGTGCAACCTTAATTAGTATTAGTAAAGTAATTAAAAACAATATTTCAAATTGCATAACATAAAGAGGGTCCTTCACAGAGGGAATTAATCATTTTTTTTTTCTTTTTTATATATTTTTTAGGGTTTCATCGAAGAAGGAGAAAAATCAATAAAGAAAGAATTTGTCGGAATTCGGAATATTAGATCTTTTTTTTTTTATCGGGACCCATACCTTCCTTTATCCCATTTCTCTGTCTTCCAGGAAGATTAGATCATTTAAGGAAGATGATCCGTTTTATAAACTAAAGAATGAAAAAAAAAAGATGAGAAATTCAATGGGATTCTTGATTAGATCAGGAATCTTATTTTTGATTCGGTATGGATAAAAGATCTTCCTATGTTATACTATTCAATTCTCGACGATGAATCGATTTAATGGATCAGATATTGTTATTCATAATATTGATCCGATTCAGTATCAACCATCAGGATGCAATCCATCCCATTGAATTTACAGGAGAAATATTTTTTTTTTTTTTTCTATGGGATTAGATCCCGAGTTATTGCGAAGCAAAAAAAACGATGAGATTATGGAAGTCAATATTCTCGCATTTATTGCTACTGCGCTGTTCATTTTAGTTCCTACTGCTTTTTTACTTATCATCTACGTGAAAACAGTCAGTCAAAATGATTAGAATTAAACTTGACTTATTAGCTCTTATCAATGATTGACGAAATAAAAGGGATTCCAATTCCAAGTCTTAGATGAAAGGAGAGAACAGGAATCAACAGTATAATAGATGGTGTAGTAGAAAGGTTCATATAGTTCTTTCTACCACACTATCTATTATTATATTGATTGTATCAATATTATATTGTAAAAAGTGTATAAAGTTGTATTGTATAAATTAATAAAATGGATGGGTTTGATATAGACTAGATACAATATCTATCCACATAAATGAAGTAATTGATTGAGTCGTTAACAGATACCCTACGGAGTTCTATAGTCACTTCTTCGGATTTGAAAAAGAAGTAGTAAACTTCACCGATTTTTCATGCTTGAGCCATGACATGGGGTGAGTCAATAAAGCATAAATAAGATTACTAGAATTACTAGAAGTAAAAAATGTAAGTGAACACGCACGGATCACCCAACGTAAGATCTTATTATGCGTAGTACGTAGTACCTCTTTGAACAACCACTGCGTCTATGGCATCTCCAGTAGAAAGTACGTATCCACGTAATAATAGCAGTACTTCCTCTTTGAACAGTCAAGAAGGAAAAACAAATAAAAAAAAAAAAAAGGGGGGGGGGGGGGTTGGTTGCTCCTCATTGTAATATCCATAATTATGGTAAGAGCGGGTTCATCGAAATCGAATATAATATTTAGGAATAATTAGGAATAATAAAAGTTCAGCTGGAAAAATTTCCTATCATGCGTATTCCTTTGAGTTTCGAAATACGAACAACATCGGAATCAAATCATTGAAATATTTGTTTGATCGAAAGAGCATTGTTCATATATTACTGGATTACCCTAGAATTTATTGAAATGGATTATCTTAAAACGCTTCGCGGAACGGTCTATTAAACATAAAACATTGATCCAACTTGATTACTCAACTTAATTAGTAGTACCCCTAGAGCCCACTTCTTCCCCATACTACGAGTGAAAGGGAAAACGTAAAGACCACCATTAAAGCAGCCCAAGCGAGACTTACTATATCCATGTAAATTATCTCCCTGATCTCTATGAATATGAAGGAATTATTCCATTATTAATCACTAATAATAGTGGAATCAATGGTGCAGAGTCAAAATGGCATTTTTTTCTAACCCTATTGATGAACCAATCCAATGAATACAAGAGTTCCTCTACTCTAACTATACCATAAGTATCTTTGGTCGAATTGGAAAGCAGTAAGCAAAAGCAAGATATACAGCTACCCTTGGAGATCTTAAAGGAATGTTACTAATGAAAGATGTAGGATAGGAATAGTAAGACCCATTGTTTGTTTTGTTAGCTTTCATAAGCATAAGCAAAAAAAAAAACGGAAAAAAAAAAATGAAATAGAAAATAGATATACCATCTAAATGGAAAAGTTAACTATCTTAACTATCTATCACATACCTCTATCTCCCCGCCCATCTAAGTCTTACTGTCTCCGTTTCTTTCTGTGAAACAATCGGGGGCACCCCATTTCGTTCTTGGCAGGGTGTTACAAAAAGGGGAGAAGTATTTTTTTTTTACTTTTATTAGAAAATGAGATTCTATATCAATATCATATCAATATTATAGAATATTGATATGATATAAGATATAGAATAGTTAGTTATTCTTAGTTATTGTATAAATATAATAGTTATAGTTAAGAGTCTATTACTCATCCACATCCAATCCAATATTGATTGGATACCTGAGTAAGTACTCAGGGACTCTCACGAGTCTGGATATAAAATAAAAACTAGCCCTTTCCGCAACTCCTAATTTGATTCCCCACCAACCTACCCAATCTAATTAAAGACTCAGTCAGTGGGCATCACCCTAGTAGGGTAGGGTAATTAGGAAGTTTTGATAGTGCTTCTTATAATCTCCCTCAGATCCTAGAATAGAAGCAAGGATTGGGTTTTCATTTACATTTAGAAACCCCCTTTTCTTTGGCTACCTCGATTTTAGGTATCTGACTTTCGTAGTTATGAATCTCACAATTGAAGTTTTACTATCGATTCGATTGATAAATCAAATACCAATAAATGAAATAGCCGGAACCTATGGGTAATCAGTAATAAATAATAAATGAGGGTTTTTCATATTGATACCCGATTTTGATTTGACCATAACCAAATGCAAAAAATTCAAGTCTTTTTTTTTTCTTTTTTTTTTTTATAGAGCCTATATATTCTTAAAGTATTCTTAAAATACAGTATCGACAACCCTAATCATGCTTCCATCAGGCAAGAATTTTGTGAGTTCTATTTAGCATAGAAGGATAAGGTATTCCGAAGCTTTTCTTTTGTTGATCAGGCGACACCCGGATTTGAACTGGGGAGAAAGGGATTTGCAGTCCCGCGCCTTACCACTCGGCCATGCCGCCAAAATGACCCAAAATAGACCTAACTCTTTCTTTTTTTGCTTTTTTTGTTTTCGTTTTTTTTGGGGGGGGAGGGGTTACTCAACCTTTTTTTGGTTTGTGTTGGATTTTTAAAACGGGTTTCTTTATACCTTTCCAAAGGGGATTACCCGGTCCAGGGTTCTCTTGGTTGTATAGTCTTTCAAAACATACAGCAAAACATACAGATCTTTTTTTTTTATTGATATTGAAACAGAAAAAAAAAATGGATTTCTAGCCACAGAGTCCAAAATTCAGGGTAAATTGGAACTATTAATTATTCTCTGTGAATTCATGAATAGTTCTTGCATTTGGATCTAACGTTTTCTTTCCTTACCTTAATAATTAAATTATTAACATAAGAAAACAAAAAAATTGTTTTCAATTTCAATTATAACAACATCTATGTGTATATGTAAACCCTCGAGCAGAAATTGTTACACGGATACCTAGTCCTATCCACCTTATCTTATAGGGAATTGTCGTGCTTGAATTTTGCATTGAAAATTTTTCTATTGAATAAGTTGAATCTTAATTGGAAATTCTCATATAACACCATCAAAAGATGGGATATGCAGATAACTAGATAGCTATATCTGGATATACTTATACAACGCCCTTTACGCGTTTCAATCGTATTCTAGTAATTCTACTAACACTAACAAGGGCTCCCTCTTCTCTGGGAATCCTTTTTTGAACAATGGTGGAATCAATGAAATAAGTTAAGTGTAAAAACCAACTCGATACTGTTTCAGATTATTCTGTCTTTATCTCATTCATAGAGAATGGATCAAATCATGAATCTATTTCTGATACCCAATCTTATTGTAATATCATAATAACAATAAGAGGTAGAAATTGGATCCATTTGTATATTCTATACAAGACTCCATCAGTCTAAGCTAAGGAACAGAATTGGGTTTCAAAGAATGTTTTATTAATCCATCTCCATTTGGATCCGTCGAAAATCCTCTCTCTTTATTCTTCCGTCTATGCCAATTTCATTGGTATATGGAATTGGATAAAATTTCATGTGATTCAGTAAAAAGAATATACATTCCATCATTGCTCGATCCATCTATATGGTTCGATAAAGAGTTAACCAATAATGGGATTTTTTCAATAAACGGGAAACTTAATTAAGATGCTCCGGGATGAAAATGAGGGAATGTCTACAATACCTGGATTTAGTCAGATACAATTTGAAGGATTTTGTAGATTCATTGATCAGGGTTTGACCGAAGAACTTCATAAGTTTCCAAAAATTGAAGATACGGATCAA